GCGTAAAATGGTTATTTGGGGACCGTCTCAAGGAAATCCCCATTCCCCGCTTTTTTTGGAAAAAACGGAAGATTTTCCTTTTCCTATATCTGACCTAATGAAACTTTTTTTTTTTATTAGAGATTGGTCGGGCAAAAAGTCAGAATTCGAGATTTTAAATCAACAATTCCAAATAAAAAAAAACGACCAGGAAGACGCAATAGAATTCTGGGAGAACATTCCATATGCACAAAAATCAAGAAGTGTTCTGTTACTAGCTCAATCAATTTTTAGAAGATATATTAAATTACCCTTATTAATAATAGCTAAGAATATCGGCCGTATTTTATTGAGACAATCTCCGGAATGGTACGAGGATTTCCAAGATTGGAATAGAGAAATTTATCTAAAGTGTAGCTATAATGGTCTTCAATTTTCCAAAACAGAATTTCCTAAAAATTGGTTCAGCGAAGGTTTTCAAATCAAAATCCTATATCCTTTTCGTTTGAAACCTTGGCACAAATCTAAGCTACGACTCTCTGATAGAGATCAAAAGCAACAAGATGATTTTGATTCTTGTTTTTTAACAGTTTTTGGAATGGAAACGGAATATCCTTTTGGTCCTCCGCGAAAAACACCTTCCTTTTTTGAACCAATTTTGAAAGATATAGACTATAAAGTCAAAATAAGAAAATTTAATTTTAGAGTTCGAAGAGCTTTAAAAAAAATAAAAAAAAAAGAAGAAAAAGCATTAGTATTTGTAAAACAAATACTAAAAGAACTTTTAAAAGGAAAGAAAATTCCATTATTTATACCGCGAGAAATATACAAATCAAATGAAACTGAAATAGAAAAGGATTTTATAATAAGCAATCCGATAATTCATGAATCACTTAGTCAAAATCGATCTACAGGTTTCACAAATTATTCACAGGCAGAAGAAGAAATGAAACATAGAATTGATAAAAGAAACACAATCATAAATCAAATAGAAATAACGAAAAAAAAAAAAAAGAATAATGGAAAATCACCGCCAAAAATTTGGAAAATATTCAAAATAAAAAATATTGAATTATTAATTCAATTTTTCTTTGAAAAGATATACATAGATATCTTTCTATGTATCATTAATATGCGCAGAATCGCTCTACAACTTTTTATGGAATCAACAAAAAAAATTATTAAGAAATACATTGACAATAACGAAACAAATCAAGAAAAGAAAAAAAAAAAAAATAAAATGGACTTTATTTCGACTATCAATATAAAAAAGGCTTTTGATAATCTTAGAAATAGTAAGGGGAAGTCACATATTTTTTTTGATTTATCTTACTTGTCACAAAAATATGTATTTTTCAAATTATCACAAACCCAGGTTATTCACTTCAATAAGTTCAGATCTATTCTTCAGTATAATGGACCGTCTTTTTTTCTTAAGAATGAAATAAAGGATTTTTTTGGAAGACAAGGAATATTTGATTCCGAAGTAACACATAATCAACTTCCAAATTATGGAATGAATCCCTGGAAAAACTGGTTAAGAGGTCATTATCAATACGATTTATCTCAGATTACATGGTCTAGATTAGTCCCACAAAAAGGGCGAAATGGAAAAAAAAAATGCCAGACGTCTCAAAATAAGGATCTAAACAAATGGTATTCCTATGAAAAAGACCCATTATTTGATTACAAAAAAAAAAAAAACTCGAAAGTCTATTTATTACCAAATAAAGAAGATAATTTTCAAAAAAACTATAGATATGATCGTTTATCATATAAATATATTGATTCTGAAACTAAAAAGAAGGCCTATATTTATAGATCATCATTAGAAACAAATAAGAAGCAAGAAAATTCCACCAGAAAGAAAGAAAAAATTGTTAACATACTCAAAAATATTCCTATCAAGAATTATCTAGGAAAAAGCAATTATATATATATGGAAAAAAATAAAGATAGAAAATATTTGGGTTGGAAATTGAATAAAAATATTCAGGTTGAACCTAATAAGGACCAAAACAAAATAGGGGATAAAATTCATAATAATGGTCTTTTTTATCTTCCGATCGATTCAAATTCCGAAATCAATTACAAAAAGGTCTTTTTTGATTGGATGGGAATGAATGAAAAATTATTAATCTTAAATCGCCTCATATCAAATCCGAAAATTTTTTTCTTTCCAGAGCTTGTGATACTTTATCATAAATATAAAGAGAAACCTTGGTTTATCCCAAGCAACTTACTTCTTTTTAATTTGAATAGAAATCCAAATTTTAGTGAAAATCAAAATAGAAAGGGAAGGCAAGAGGAGGGTGAGGATTTTTTAAATTTTAGCCCATCCAATTCAAAACAATATTTTGAATTAAAGAATCAAAACAATATTGAAGAATCTTTTTTAGAATCAATTGAAAAACTAAACATATTATTTAAAGGAGATTTTCCTTTGCAATTAAGATGGACTGGACGTTTGAATCAATTGAATCAAAAAATGATGAATAATATCCAGATATACGGTCTCCTG